TAGGACTTCATAGTTCTTATGAACTTAACTCACTGAAATTCCATCCAGTAAAACGGAAGAATTATAAATTTCCAAAATAATAGATAAGAATACCGCAAATAAAGCCATTGCCACCCCCATAAGTGGTGTAGTACCCCAGCCCGGAGCTACTTTACCATATTCCGAATTTAATGGTTTTAATAAATCCCCTATAATGGTTCGTCTTGGCCCAGATCTAGAACTACCCTCAACGGTTTGTGTAACCATAAATCCTATTTATTTAATCATTGATTGAGATCTGTTGACTTTGTATACCATTCCGTTGTAAATAAGCGATTAAACAATCTTATTGTAGATCCATTGTGATCTTGAAATTTTCTAAAAATGGAAACAGCAACCCTAGTCGCCATCTTCATATCTGGTTTACTTGTAAGCTTTACTGGGTACGCCTTATATACCGCCTTTGGCAAACCTTCTCAACAACTAAGAGATCCATTCGAGGAACACGGGGACTAATTGAAGTAATGAGCCCCCCAAATCGGGGGGCTCGTTACTTCAATCTAAGATAATGAAAAATCATTTCATTTTTTTAGTTGGAACCTTAGGCGGTTCTCGAAAAAAAATAGCGAAAAAAATTATCCCTAAAGTCGAGACTAACAGGAATGTATAAACCAATGCTTCCATAAATTCGATTTTAATTTACAATTATAGCTTCCACAACTATTCCTATTCATTTTGGATCATTTACTATATAAAGAAAAGAAAGAGAAAGGGTCAAAGAAAAGATGGTTATTCAAGTCAAAATTTCTTCAGCACACTATATCAAAAAAATATAGGCGAAAGATACCAGAACAATGTTGTATCAGACTGCCTGTCTACGTGTAGTGGGATCCCCAATTTTTTGGAATGCTCCAAATTCCACTTGAGCATCCAAATCTGGATCAATACCAGCAAAAACATCTCTGAACAGGGTTCTAGCGCCATGCCAAATGTGTCCAAAAAAGAAGAGTAGAGCAAATGAAGCATGCCCAAAAGTGAACCAACCCCTTGGACTACTACGAAAAACACCATCGGATTTCAAAGTAGCCCGGTCTAATTCAAAAATTTCACCTAATTGGGCACGTCTAGCATACTTTTTCACAGTAGTGGGATCACTATAACTGGTTCCATTGAGTTCGCCACCATAGAACTCAACAGTTACACCCACTTGTTCGACACTATATTTTGATTCTGCCCTTCTAAAAGGAACGTCGGCTCTAACAATTCCGTCTACATCTACCAAAACTACTGGGAATGTTTCAAAAAAAGTAGGCATACGACGTACAAAAAGCTCACGCCCTTCTTTATCTCTAAAGATGGGATGTCCTAACCATCCAACAGCTATTCCATCCCCGTTGTCCATTGAGCCTGCTCTGAATAATCCCCCTTTTGCTGGATTATTACCAATATAATCATAAAAAGCCAATTTTTCGGGAATTTTAGACCAAGCTTCCGATAAACTCAGATTTTCGGCCAGTCCAGTCCCAACTCTTCGATATATCTCTTGTTGGAAGTATCCCTGATCCCACTGATAACGGGTAGGCCCAAATAATTCGATTGGGGTAGTTGCTGAACCATACCACATAGTTCCGGCAACTACGAAAGCTGCAAAAAAAACAGCAGCGATACTACTGGAAAGTACAGTTTCAATATTGCCCATACGTAATCCTTTGTATAGACGTTGAGGTGGACGGACACTAAGATGGAATAGACCCGCTAATACGCCCAATGTACCCGCTGCAATATGATGAGAGGCTATTCCTCCCGGAACAAAAGGATCAAAACCTTCCGCACCCCATGCTGGATTTACCGATTGTACTTTTCCAGTTAGTCCATAAGGATCGGACACCCATATTCCAGGACCATACAAACCTGTTACATGAAATGCGCCAAAGCCAAAGCAAGCCAACCCTGAGAGAAATAAATGAATTCCAAAGATTTTTGGCAAATCCAAAGAGGGTTTTCCCGTACGTTCATCACAGAATATTTCTAGGTCCCAATACACCCAATGCCAGATAGCTGCCAAGAAGCACAAACCGGAAAACACAATATGTGCCCCTGCCACACCTTCATAACTCCAAATACCCGGATTCGTTATAGTTCCTCCTGAAATACTCCAACCCCCCCATGAATTGGTTATTCCTAAACGAGTCATGAAGGGTATAACAAACATACCTTGTCTCCACATTGGATCAAGAACGGGGTCAGAGGGATCAAAAACTGCTAATTCGTATAGAGCCATTGAACCGGCCCAGCCAGAAACTAGAGCTGTATGCATTATATGGACAGAAAGTAATCGACCGGGATCATTCAATACAACAGTATGAACACGATACCAAGGCAAACCCATGGAAATACCCCTTTATCAAAGATAAATAGACACTATGTAACTTTATCGCATTGGAATATACTATGTATCTAACCTTTTCAGTGGATTCTGTATACGAAAGAAAAGGTTAATATTTATTCCGTTACATTGGAAATAAGGAACAACTCTGTTCCTAAAAACAAAGGGAAGGAGATCCATTCTATACTATACCCGATGAGTACCAATACGCAATGGGAGGATTGGTCCCATTTTTGGGGAACAATACTTCTTTATCATTCGAGCGATCGATCCTTTCATTAGAATTTTTATTTATTCACTATGTTTTCCCTTCCAATTAAGGGATAAAATAGAAGGAATAAGCAAAAAAAAGATGATGAAGACAATGTGTTACGTTTCTATATTAAAGTGAAGTATATATAGTGCTTAATTTTTTTCTGTAATTTAATGCCTATTGGTGTTCCAAAAGTACCTTTTCGGAGTCCTGGAGAGGAAGATGCGGTTTGGGTTGACGTATAGTGCGACTTGTCAGACATATTGGGTCATATGGGATTTACCCCGTTCTCTCGCCCGATCGAGATATCCCCTGCTTTGCCCAAGAAATATTGACTGAACTGTCAATTATTCGGAGCGTAAAGTGCAATTAGATCAATTAATATTGTGGATCGATATTATCGATTAAAAGAATTTATGGTTGACTTAGACCAATCAAATAAAATATCCAGGCTCCGTTCAGAAAATACCAAATTGGTACTATCTATACACTTCCTACTTGTATCATAAACGATTTTTGTACTTAACTATAGTCAAACTACCAATCAATAAAGAAGTGGTACTGAGATTATTTGCCCTATATGTACAAATGGAATTCGGACAGATCTTTACCCGGAGTAGAACATGAACCTAAAAGAATTGAAAAGGCCCATTTACATTTAGGAACAAGAAAAAAACATCGTGATTTGAATCGTGATGAAACAATATATCAATGAGAGGTTAGTTCAATAAGTTCAGTAAATTCTTTTTTTTTACTTAAAAAAAAAAAGAAATAGAACTGTAATCGACACATTGATTCTTTTTTCGCAATTTTTTTTGAACCGTATGCATCCAAAAGTGCACGTACGGTTTCTGGGGAATACCTTTTTTTGTCCTAATCAACCGACTTTATCGAGAAAGATTACTTTTTTTGGGCCAAGAGGTTGATAACGAGATATCAAATCAACTTGTTGGTCTCATGGTATATCTCAGTATAGAAGATACTACTAAGGATCTTTATTTGTTTATAAACTCCCCGGGTGGATGGGTAATCCCAGGAATGGCCATTTATGATACTATGCAATTTGTGCCACCCGATGTACATACAACATGTATGGGATTAGCCGCTTCAATGGGATCTTTAATTCTAGTCGGAGGGGAAATTACCAAACGTCTAGCATTCCCTCACGCTTGGCGCCAATGAGTTTTGTTCTTAACAAAAGGAAGACTGACTATGCCTTCGCCATATCGAATATGAATTCTAAGTAATAATAGCATGGCACTTCGAGTTCGATATGAACAAACAAACCCATTATTGTTTTTTCATAACATGAGGTTTTGTATCGAGATAGTAGTATGAAACAAAAGTTATTTTCGATTTGATCTTACATGTCGGGAGTACATTTCAGCGTCACAAATCATTTTCATTCCAAACCAGGAGTCTCTTTCTGATATTCATTTTATAAAAGAAAGAGTACGAAAATGAAAAAAAAAACGATCATTTTTTTACCATTTGATCGTATCAGAAAGAAACTTTGGGATTGTTAAATCACAGACGAGATAAATATAGAAAGCAACAGAACCATCATAGTATTTTAATTACTCTTACGAAAGGAAGGGTGGTAAATGGATCATTCAACGATCTGGATCGAATGGATTCTATTTTACTTCCCTCATCCTTCGGGAAAGGAGGTAAATTCAATTCTATTGTAGAGCCGTATGCAATGCACAAAAATGCCTGTACGGTTTTCTTCAATTCTTTTTTTTTCTTCTTCTTATTTTTTCTTCTTATTTTTTTATCCCTCAAAATAGAAGAACCGTTCATAATGTTATATCAATATCATCAGGGTTATGATTCACCAACCTGCTAGTTCTTTTTATGAGGCACAAGCGGGGGAATTTATCCTGGAAGCAGAAGAACTACTCAAACTTCGCGAAACACTCACAAAGGTTTATGTACAAAGAACGGGCAATCCCTTATGGGTTGTCTCCGAAGACATGGAAAGGGATGCTTTTATGTCAGCAACAGAAGCCCAAGCTCATGGCATTGTTGATCTTGTAGCGGTCGAAAATGAAAATACTAATGACTTCATATAAATCCATGATTCCATTTCAAACTATAATTCGAATTTGATTTGACATTGAATAGAAATGATTCATAATCATAAACCATCCGGTTAAGATCGATCTAAACCAAGGTATTCTATATATATACGATATGCCAACTATTAAACAACTTATTAGAAACACAAGACAGCCAATAAGAAATGTCACGAAATCCCCCGCTCTTCGAGGATGTCCTCAGCGTCGAGGAACATGTATTAGGGTGTATGCGCGACTCGTTCAGATCATGAGCTCGAACAAATGAGACAATTTTTCCAGTATCAATGATCAGTACCAATGAATAGGATAGATAGATTGGAAGAAATTTACTATCTAAAAATGAAGATCTATCATATACCTATCTTGTGTATAGAATTTTTGGTTTCTGTTGGTGAAAATCCAATCAATTTTATTTGAAATGAGAAGCAATTCTCCATTGGTAGCAAATAGTTATCCCTTAAGCGGAGGAAATGCTATTTTATTTCTTTTTTAAGAAAAAAAAAGATTATGCTCCTATTCTTGAAAGAACGGACTAACAGGGTCAGCTACCTAGCCAACTTTCATAATTAAATATCGTTACTATATGGATAGCTCTTATTGTGAAAAGACGTATTACTGTATAATTGATGGGTAGAGCCAAAGGGTGTGAACTATACAAGTTAACAATAACATTTGACTAAATGACAGAGGAGGCTCCGATGTATAGAAAGGACCTCACCGTTTAAAAAGTAACTATAGAAACGATGGAACCCACTATTTTTTTTTAGTGTCGGTAGAATTTCTTATTTCCACAGGTCAAATGTCTGGAAGGAATAAAAATCGTGGTTGGGAAGGTCATAATAGCAAAAGCCATGGGAATTTACTTATTATATACCGGAATAATCCGCTTTGTTATTAATTGAACGAAGGAGGGTAAAAAAGAATGACTGAAAGAAGAGAAATCAATTGGTTATTCATTAAAGTTTAATTTCATTTAATGACCAGAGTTAAACGAGGATATACAGCGCGGAGACGTCGAACAAAAATTCGTTTATTTGCATCAACTTTTAGAGGGGCTCGTTCAAGACTTACTCGAACAACTACTCAACAGAAAATGAGAGCCTTGATTTCCTCTCATCGAGATAGAGATAGGCAAAAGAGGGATTTTCGTCGTTTGTGGATCACTCGGATAAATGCAGTAACTCGGGAAAATAGGCTATTCTATAGTTATAGCCGACTCATACACAATCTGTACAAGAGACAATTGCTTCTTAATCGTAAAATACTTGCGCAAATAGCTATATCGAATAGGAATTGTCTTTATATGATTTCCAATAAGATCTCTCAAATAAAATAAAAGAGATTATAAAATAAAGTAATATACAGGAATGATTGAAACAAAATTCCCCGGAGAATGAACTCCGGGAAGGGAAGATAGAATAAAAAGAAATGAAAATACTTATAAGATAAGTATAAGTAGTAGGAATGAATGAAATGTTTCAAAAAAAAAATTTCCCCTCCCTTTTTGTTCTTATAACACAACTTCTTATAACACAACAATAAAATCTGGATTCTAGTTTTTTTCCGAAAAAAAAACATCAATTTGCGCTTGGGAGTTTTGAGTCAATTGAGAGGTATGTCTTGTCTATTTATTTCTGGTTCTAGGACCAGTAGTTCTAGGGAGCGACTCGGTTCTTTCAAATTGTTTCTCATTATTAAGAAAAGGTAACAAAGATAAAATACGAGCTTGTTTTATAGCAATAGTAATTAATCGTTGTTGTTTCAAGGTCAATCTATTGACACGTCTAGATAATATTTTTCCCTGTTCACTAATAAATCGACTAATTAAACTCATGTTTCTATAATCGATTCGATCCCCCGATCCAATTGGGGGCAAACGCCTACGAAAAGATCGCTTGGATTTACGAAAAGGTTGTTTGGATTTATCCATGGGTTATTCCTTATCTCGATAATTCTATTTCTTTATTCATTTTAGAATAGCCTTTGATTTGTATATTATATACATGTTATATATTTGGAAAGATTGTACACATATTCCTTTTGATCTATTTCTTTATCTCTCCATGAATCGTATACGTACGACAATAACGACAAAATTTTCTTAATTCTAATCGATTGGGTGTATTGTGTCGACTCTTTTGAGTAATATATCTAGAAATACCCGGCAATTCTTTATTGATACCATTTCGGTTACAACCGGCACATTCCAAAATAACTCTGACTCTGACATCTTTACCCTTGGCCATGAACCTCCTTTGGATTTTGAATCAACTTCTTCTATTTTCGATCCGAAAAGAAGAAAAAAATCAATAGAAGTTACTAACTAGAAATTCTCTTTTTTAAACATTTGATTGTAATCAATATTAATAATCGAGTAATATAAATATAATATAATAATTAAGTAATACAATTTCTTTCGAACTAGAATCCTCCTATCCTAATCTCAGTATTTTATTTAAGTATCTTTTTTCTCTCGTATGATTTCGCTTCGTGGAGCCTGTCATAGAATAGATTGGATTCACATTTCTATTTCTGTTCTTCAAAATTTCATCTTAGATCCACTGCATTGAGGTTCAATACACTTTTTCTTTCCTATCTTAAGAACTGAAAAAGAGGAAAGAGAAGCGAAATTTTCGTCACATAGAAATGTATCTTTTAGAAATGTATCTTCAATTCTCCTCAGTTCTTCGGATATCAATAACTAGAATGAAAAAAGGGGAATAGCAGGGCATCCGGAAATAAACGATTTATTTCTATCAAGAGACCCGCTAAAGACCCAAACCATAGAGTAGTTAGCACAG